GTTAATGTAGCTTATATTAAAGCACAGCACTGAAAATGCTAAGATAGATTTTAAAACATCTCATGAACACAAAGGTTTGGTCCTAGCCTTACTATTAATTTTAACTACACTTACACATGCAAGTATCAGCACCCCAGTGAAAATGCCCTCTGCAACCAATAAGTAAATGAGGAGCGGATATCAGGCACCCCCAATGCCAAAGACATCTTGTTAAGCCACGCCCCCAAGGGAACTCAGCAGTGATAAACATTGAAAAATAAGCGAAACAAGCTTGAACCAGTGATAGTAAACAGAGTCGGTAAATCTCGTGCCAGCCACCGCGGTTATACGAGAGACTCAAGTTAATAAAATCGGCCCAAAGGGTGGTTAGAGATTACAACAAATAGAGCTAAAAACCAACTCTGCTGTCGCACGCAATAGTTAAAAACAAACACAACATCGAAAGAAACTCTACAAAATAAACTTGAACCCACGACAGTCAGGAGACAAACTGGGATTAGATACCCCACTATGCCTGACCATAAACTTTGACCAATCCGCCAGAGTACTACGAGCAACAGCTTAAAACTCAAAGGACTTGGCGGTGCTCTACACCCACCTAGAGGAGCCTGTTCTATAATCGATAATCCCCGATAAACCTCACCATCTGTTGCTAATACAGCCTATATACCACCGTCCAGCCCGCCCTCCAAAGGATAAACAGCAGGCACAACTATAAACATAAAAACGTCAGGTCAAGGTGTAGCATATAAGATGGGAAGAAATGGGCTACATTTTCTAACCTAGAAAACACGAAAGAGTTTATGAAACAAAACTCCAAAGGAGGATTTAGCAGTAAAAAGAAAAAAGAGCGTTCTTTTTAAGCCGGCAATGGAGCGCGCACACACCGCCCGTCACCCTCTTCAAACAGCATAAAAATATACATAAACCCAAAAATAAAAAAGAAGAGGCAAGTCGTAACATGGTAAGTCTACCGGAAGGTGAACTTGGAACATCAGCACATAGCTTAATACAAAGCATCTTGCTTACACCAAGAATACACCCGTTAAATCCGAGTTGAGCTGAGTTATAATTCTAGCCAACACACTAAGCACCTAATAATAAACAAAACAAACCATTTAACCGGGTAGTATAGGCGATAGAAACTTCAACATGAGCAATAGAAAAAGTACTGTAAAGGAAAGATGAAATAAAAATGAAACACAATAAAACAAATAAAAGAAAAGACTAAACCTTGTACCTTTTGCATAATGGCCTAGTAAGTAAAACTTAACGAAAAGAAATAAAGTTAACCTCCCCGAAACTAGACGAGCTACTCAAAAGCAGCACTAATCAGGGCCAACCCTTCTCTGTGGCAAAAGAGTGGGATGACTTTTGAGTAGGGGCGACAAACCTAACGAGCCTAGTGATAGCTGGTTGCTTGAGAAATGAATCTTAGTTCAGCTCAAATTGCTTTTTAATTAATAAAAAATAAAAATAGCACTTTAAAGTTAATTAATAAAGGTACAGCTTTATTAATAAAGGATACAACCTACAACATGAATAAAGATTATATTTACAAAAGTATTTAACCGCGTAGGCCTAAAAGCAGCCACCACAAGAAAGCGTCAAAGCCCAATTAACACTAAACCTTATTATCCCTATAAAAAATCTAAATTCACACAACACATCAAGCCTATCTACATGATAGATAAGTTTATACTAGAATGAGTAATAAGAGCACACTCTCTAAATGCATCTGTAAATCAGAACGAAACAATCACTGATAATTAACGACCAAATACGACACAAACCAAGAAACACACATTTAATAAACCGTTAACCCAACACAGGAGCATCAAAGAAAGATTAAAAGATTAAAAAGGAACTCGGCAATCGCGAACTTCGCCTGTTTACCAAAAACATCGCCTCTTGCCAACAATTAAGTATAAGAGGTCCCGCCTGCCCAGTGACTAATTTAAACGGCCGCGGTATCATGACCGTGCAAAGGTAGCGTAATCACTTGTCTTTTAAATAAAGACCTGTATGAAAGGCAAAACGAAAGTTCAACTGTCTCTTTAATCCAATCAATGAAATTTATCTTTTCGTGCAGAAGCGAAAATAAATATATAAGACGAGAAGACCCTATGGAGCTTTAAACACACTATTAACTACCATAATATCTTAGCCAACAGGAAAAAAATAAAACCACATAGCTGTAATATAAGTTTTGGGTTGGGGCGACCACGGAGAAAAATAAATCCTCCGAGATAAATAATTCAGAGTAACACCTCGAAAATTAAAACATTTATTATAAATGATCCACTAAGTGACCAACGAACCAAGTTACCCTAGGGATAACAGCGCAATCCTTTCTAAGAGTCCATATCGACGAATGGGTTTACGACCTCGATGTTGGATCAGGACACCCAAATGGTGCAGCCGCTATTAAAGGTTCGTTTGTTCAACGATTAAAGTCCTACGTGATCTGAGTTCAGACCGGAGTAATCCAGGTCAGTTTCTATCTATAAAAAATTTTTTCTAGTACGAAAGGACCGAAAAAATAGAGCCCATTACTAAACAATGCTCTTACACAGTTGAAAACAAATAAAACACGCACACAAAACACACCCCAAGAACAGGGTAAAGTTAAGATGGCAGAGCCCGGTAATTGCAAAAGACCTAAGCCCTTTCACCCAGAGGTTCAACTCCTCTTCTTAACTATGCATATCCTACAAACACTCATCAACCCATTACTATATATTATTCCAATCTTATTAGCTGTAGCATTCCTCACACTAGTCGAACGAAAAGTGTTAGGATATATACAGCTCCGCAAAGGCCCAAACATCGTAGGACCAATAGGACTATTACAACCAATCGCCGACGGAGTAAAACTATTTATTAAGGAACCCATCCGACCATCCACATCCTCACAGACCTTATTTATCACAATGCCTATAATAGCACTAACACTAGCACTAATGATCTGAATTCCCCTTCCAATGCCATTTATACTATCAAGCCTTAACCTAGGAGTACTGTTCATATTAGCCATATCAAGCTTAGCTGTATACTCAATCTTAGGCTCAGGATGATCATCCAACTCAAAATATGCACTAATCGGGGCGCTACGCGCAGTAGCACAGACCATCTCATATGAAGTAACACTAGGACTTATTCTCCTCTGTCTTATTTTAATGACAGGAAGCTTTACATTAATAAGCTTCAACACACTACAAGAACCAACATGACTTATCATACCAGCATGACCAATAGCAGCAATATGATTTATCTCAACATTAGCAGAAACAAATCGAGCCCCATTTGATTTAACGGAAGGAGAATCAGAACTAGTATCAGGCTTTAATGTAGAATACGCCGGAGGACCATTCGCACTATTTTTTCTAGCAGAATACTCAAATATCTTACTAATAAATGCCCTCTCAACTATCTTATTTCTAGGAACAACAATTAATCACCTACAACCAGAAATACTTACAATTAACCTAATAATAAAAGCATCCGCCCTATCAATTATATTTCTATGAGTACGAGCATCATATCCACGATTCCGCTATGACCAATTAATACACCTTATCTGAAAAAACTTCCTCCCAATTACAATTGGACTTACACTAATACATATCTCACTACCAATTTTAACCTCCGGAATTCCCTCTGCACTATAGGACATGTGCCCGAAAGATAGGGCTTACTTTGATAGAGTAACACATAGAGGTTCAAACCCTCTCATCTCCTGTATAAAAAAATAGGATTTGAACCTACCCCAAGGAGATCAAAACCCCTCGTGCTTCACTACACCACTTTTTACTAGTAAAATAAGCTAAACTAAGCTTTTGGGCCCATACCCCAAACATGTTGGTTAAAATCCCTCTTTTACTAATGAATCCATATGCACTATCAATCCTGTTGTCGAGCCTAGCAGTAGGAACACTCACAACTCTCTCAAGCTCCCATTGATTCCTGGCATGAGTAGGACTAGAAATTAACACAATAGCAATAATCCCGTTGATAACAAAAATACACCACCCACGATCAACAGAATCAGCCACAAAATACTTCCTAACGCAAGCCACCGCATCAGCCTTAATCTTATTTTCTACAATCACAAACGCATGAGCCACTGGAGAATGAACAATTACCACCATAAATGACAACACATCAACATTTATACTAACAATTGCCCTAGCTATTAAACTTGGAATCGCCCCTTTTCATCTATGACTACCAGACGTTATACAAGGACTAAATCTAACAACATGCCTAATCCTTGCGACATGGCAAAAATTAGCCCCAATGTCCTTAATAATTATAACCAACCACCAATTAAACACAAACATGCTAATTACAATAGCCGTGTTATCAACAGTAATTGGCGGATGAGGGGGCCTTAACCAAACACAAATTCGAAAAATAATAGCATACTCATCTATCGCCCACCTCGGATGAATAACACTAGTCCTATCTTTCTCCCCAAATTTAACAACCCTTAACCTAATAATCTACCTAATACTAACATCATCAATATTCTTAATAATAAAAACCCTAAACTCAACAAATATTAACAAACTTTCAATATCTTGACTGAAAGCCCCCCTATTAGCATCATCAATAATAATTACACTCATAGCCCTAGGAGGTCTACCCCCAACATCAGGGTTCCTACCAAAATGACTTATCCTACAAGAAATAACCAAACAACACCTAGGCACCGTATCCACACTAATAGCTATATCTGCACTACTCAGTTTATTCTTCTACCTACGACTATCATATGCAATCTCACTAACTACCACACCAAACACCTCAAACTCCAACATAACCTGACGAATAACCCACAGCCAAATACAAATCCTACCAACAATAATTACACTAACTACAATAATACTACCGATCACACCAACACTACTAGCAATACTAAACTAAAGACTTAGGATAATAAGACCAAAGACCTTCAAAGTCTTAAGCAGAAGTTAAAACCTTCTAGTCTTTGATAAGACCTGCAGGACTCTACCCCACATCTTCTGAATGCAACCCAGACACTTTAATTAAGCTAAGACCTTCTAGACTAGCAGGCTCTAACCCCGCGACCTTTTAGTTAACAGCTAAACGCTCAATCCAACAAGCTTTAGTCTACTTCTCCCGCTTGTGGGGGGGGGAAAGCGGGAGAAGCCCCGGCAGAAGTAACTCTGCTCTTTAAAATTTGCAATTTTACATGCTAAACATCACAGGGCTTGGTAAAAAAAGGGGTTTAACCTTTATGACAAGGGCTACAATCTTGCACCTACTTCGGCCACTTTACCAGTGATAATCACACGATGACTATTCTCCACGAACCATAAAGACATTGGCACCCTCTACCTGATCTTTGGTGCCTGAGCTGGCATAGTTGGCACGGCACTAAGCCTACTAATTCGAGCCGAACTCAGCCAACCAGGGGCTCTACTTGGAGACGATCAGATCTATAACGTAATTGTTACAGCTCATGCCTTCGTTATAATTTTTTTTATGGTAATACCAGTAATAATCGGAGGGTTTGGAAATTGACTCTTACCGTTAATAATCGGGGCCCCAGATATGGCCTTCCCGCGAATAAATAATATAAGCTTCTGACTCCTCCCGCCATCATTCCTACTCCTTCTTGCCTCGTCAGGTGTCGAAGCGGGGGCGGGAACCGGATGGACTGTGTACCCCCCATTAGCTGGTAACCTTGCTCACGCAGGAGCATCAGTTGACCTCACCATTTTCTCCCTCCACCTGGCAGGCGTATCTTCAATCCTCGGTGCAATTAACTTTATCACCACATCAATTAACATAAAACCCCCATCAATGACACAATATCAAACGCCCCTTTTTGTATGATCAGTTTTAATCACGGCCATTCTACTACTCCTATCCCTCCCGGTACTAGCGGCTGGTATCACTATGCTTCTAACCGACCGTAACCTAAACACAACATTCTTTGACCCTGCCGGAGGAGGAGACCCTGTACTCTACCAACATTTGTTCTGATTTTTTGGTCACCCAGAAGTCTACATTCTAATCCTACCCGGATTTGGCATAATCTCTCACATTGTCACATACTACTCAGCAAAAAAAGAGCCTTTCGGATATATAGGCATGGTTTGAGCTATAATATCAATTGGTTTACTAGGATTTATTGTATGAGCCCACCATATATTCACTGTAGACCTTAATGTAGACACACGGGCTTACTTCACATCCGCCACTATGATCATTGCTATTCCAACTGGCGTAAAAGTCTTTAGCTGGCTTGCAACCATGCATGGAGGCTCGATTAAATGAGACGCCCCAATACTTTGAGCCCTTGGCTTCATCTTCTTATTCACGGTCGGCGGCCTTACTGGCATTATTTTAGCAAACTCATCACTAGATATTGTCCTGCACGACACATATTATGTAGTAGCCCACTTCCACTACGTATTGTCTATGGGGGCCGTTTTTGCAATTATAGGCGGATTCGTTCATTGATTCCCACTATTCTCAGGCTTCACCCTCCACCCAACATGGTCTAAAATCCACTTTGGGGTAATATTTATTGGAGTAAATCTAACATTCTTTCCGCAACACTTCCTAGGCCTCGCTGGAATGCCACGACGATACTCAGACTACCCGGACGCCTATACGCTGTGAAATACGGTCTCATCAATCGGATCACTAATCTCGCTCGTTGCCGTGATTATAATAATGTTCATCATTTGAGAAGCATTTTCATCTAAGCGAGAAATCATAACTACAGAACTCACACCCACAAATATCGAATGATTGCACGGATGCCCACCGCCATACCACACATTTGAGGAACCATCATTTGTACAAGCCCGAACCCACTAACAAGAAAGGAAGGAATCGAACCCCCTTAAACCGATTTCAAGTCGGCCATATTACCAATCTACCACCTTCTTCAAGATGTTAGTAAAATATATTACAAAGCCTTGTCAAGGCTTAATTATTAGTTTAAACCTTGTACATCTTACATGGCCCATCCGTCACAACTAGGTTTTCAAGACGCCGCATCACCAATTATAGAAGAACTGCTACACTTCCACGACCATGCCTTAATGGCCGTTTTTTTAATCAGCACACTAGTACTTTATATTATTACAACAATAATGACAACAAAACTAACAAACACAAATGCCATAGACGCCCAAGAAATTGAAATAGTGTGAACAATTATACCTGCTATCATCTTAATTGTCATTGCCCTCCCATCATTACGAATCTTATACCTAATAGACGAAATCAGCGACCCTCACCTAACAGTTAAAGCCATCGGCCACCAATGATACTGAAGCTATGAATTTACAAATTATGAAGACCTTGTGTTTGACTCATATATATTACCAACCCAAGACCTCGCCCCAGGCCAATTCCGACTATTAGAAGTTGATAATCGAATAGTAGTACCCATAGAATCCCCGATTCGAATGCTTATCTCAGCAGAGGATGTCCTACACTCATGGGCTGTCCCATCAATAGGCGTAAAAACAGACGCAATTCCTGGCCGACTTAACCAAACAACCTTCATCGCATCTCGCCCTGGCGTATTCTATGGGCAATGCTCAGAAATCTGTGGAGCAAACCACAGCTTTATGCCAATTGTCGTAGAAGCGGCACCCCTAAACCACTTCCAAAAGTGATCTTCATCAATACTAGAAGCATCATTAAGAAGCTTTCACGGATAAGCAATAGCCTTTTAAGCTAAAGATCGGTGACCACCAACCACCCTTAATGATATGCCACAACTCAATCCCCACCCATGATTTGCCATTTTATTATCATCATGAGTTATTTACTTAACAATTTTAACACCTAAAGTTAACAACTTTAAATACCAAAATAACCCAAATCTACAAAACACACAAAAAGAAAAAATGCAACCCTGAAACTGACCATGAACCTAAGCTTTTTTGATCAATTCCTAAGCCCAACCCTCTTTGGATTACCACTAATAGGCCTGGCCATATTGCTTCCGTGACTTCTATTCCCAAAACCAACAAACCGCTGACTAAACAACCGACTTACAACCACACAGACCTGAGTATTTGGTGTCTCTGTCAAGCAACTTATACTCCCCATAAATACAAAAGGACACAGCTGATCTCTTATATTAATATCACTAATAATATTCCTAATTACCATAAATCTACTAGGCCTCCTACCGTATACATTCACCCCAACAACACAACTCTCACTAAACCTAGGCCTTGCCATCCCACTGTGACTTGCCACAGTACTAATGGGGTTACGGAACCAACCAACCGCAGCCCTAGGACATATGCTACCAGAAGGAACACCAACCCCCCTTATCCCCATCCTTATCATCATTGAGACAATTAGCCTATTCATTCGACCATTGGCCCTTGGAGTACGACTAACAGCCAACCTAACAGCAGGACACCTCCTTATTCAACTAATCTCAACAGCAGTACTTGTCTTAATGCCAATAATACCAACAGTGTCTGCACTAACCATAATTATCTTACTACTCCTTACACTTTTAGAAATTGCAGTCGCCATAATTCAAGCATACGTATTTGTGCTTCTACTAAGCCTGTATTTACAAGAAAACGTATAATGGCACACCAAGCACACGCCTATCACATAGTAGACCCAAGCCCCTGACCTCTCACAGGGGCCATCGCAGCACTCTTACTGACCTCAGGTTTAGCAATATGATTTCATTTTGGATCAATAACCCTCCTAGAATTAGGACTAGCAATCATACTACTAACAATAATTCAATGATGACGAGACATCGTACGAGAAGGCACATTCCAAGGCCACCACACCCCGCCAGTTCAAAAGGGCCTCCGATACGGAATAATCCTATTTATCACCTCAGAAGTCTTTTTCTTCCTTGGGTTCTTCTGAGCATTCTACAACTCAAGCCTCGCCCCAACCCCAGAGCTGGGGGAATGTTGACCCCCAACAGGAATTACACCACTAGACCCATTCGAAGTTCCCCTACTAAACACCGCCGTACTACTAGCCTCCGGCGTAACAGTAACATGAGCCCACCACAGCATTATACAAGGAAACCGAAAAGAAGCCATCCAATCCTTACTCCTCACAATTATTCTAGGACTATACTTCACCGCTCTACAAGCCATAGAGTACTACGAAGCCCCATTTACAATCGCAGACGGCATCTATGGTTCAACCTTCTTTGTTGCAACCGGGTTCCACGGACTTCACGTGATCATTGGCTCCCTATTCCTGTCCGTATGCCTCCTGCGACAAATCAAATTCCACTTCACATCGAACCACCACTTTGGCTTTGAAGCAGCAGCATGATACTGACATTTTGTTGACGTAGTCTGATTATTCTTATATGTATCTATCTACTGATGAGGCTCCTGTCTTTTTAGTACAATAAGTATAAGTGATTTCCAATTACTTGATCTTAGCTAAAAACCTAAGAGAAGACAATGAACTTAATCATACTAATACTTCTAATTACAACAGCCTTGTCAACACTTCTTATTACCGTAGGATTTTGACTCCCACTAAATAACCCAGACACAGAGAAATTATCCCCATACGAATGCGGCTTTGACCCATTGGGCTCAGCTCGATTGCCATTTTCAATTCGGTTCTTCCTAGTTGCCATCCTTTTCCTACTGTTCGACCTAGAAATTGCCCTCCTACTACCAACCCCATGAGCCTCACAAATATTACCAACAAACACACTATTATGGTCAACTATTATTCTTCTCCTCTTGACCGCCGGATTAGTATACGAATGAACCCAAGGGGGCCTAGAATGAGCTGAATGAGTATTTAATCTAAATAAGAACACTGATTTCGACTCAGTAAATTTTGGTTTAACCCCAAAAATACTCTATGTCATCAATACTCTTTACTATTACATCAGCATTTTCACTAAGCATTACTGGACTTATACTACATCGAACACACTTTTTATCCGCCCTCCTTTGCTTAGAGGGGATAATGCTGGCAATATTTATTGCTATCTCCACACTATCAGTACAAACAAACACGGGATCTAGCCTTTCGCTGCCAATATTCCTATTAACCCTCTCTGCATGTGAGGCCAGCACTGGCCTGGCACTAATGGTAGCCACAACTCGAACACATGGAACAGACCACCTAAAAAACCTTAACCTCCTAAAATGCTAAAAATTTTAATTCCAACCACTATGCTTCTCCCACTGGCATGACTGGCAACCCCCAAATGACTATGAACCCACTTTATACTGAACAGCCTCATTATCGCCATAGCAAGTCTAACATGATTTAACCTCCCATTCGAACTCTCAACAATAACCAACTCATATATAACAGTAGACCCAGTCTCGTCTCCACTTCTAATCCTCACATGCTGATTAATACCACTAATAACCCTCGCCAGCCAAAATCATTTAAAAACAAACCCATTATCGCGCCAACGAACCTACTTGATCATACTCACCCTCCTACAAATATCACTAATTGCTGCATTTTCATCAACAGAATTAATTATATTCTATATCGCCTTCGAAGCAACACTAATCCCAACCCTAGTAATCATTACACGGTGAGGCAACCAGGCTGAACGGCTAAACGCAGGAACATACTTTTTATTCTATACGCTAGCCGGATCTCTTCCATTATTAATTGCTCTCCTAGCACTTCAAACCACCACAGGATCACTATCATTAACCCTAATAAACATAATAGAGCCAACAATAACCCAAAACAACTCAAACAAAATCCTATGGCTGGCCTGCCTACTAGCATTCATAGTGAAAATACCACTCTACGGAATTCACCTCTGATTGCCAAAAGCCCACGTAGAGGCGCCAATCGCAGGGTCAATAATCCTAGCGGCAGTTCTTCTCAAACTTGGCGGATATGGCATTATTCGAATCACCACTATTCTAACCCCCCTCACCAAAGAAATATCATACCCGTTCATAATCTTAGCGCTATGAGGAGTTGTAATAACCGGCCTAATCTGCATACGACAAACGGACTTAAAATCACTTATCGCATACTCATCTGTTAGCCACATAGGACTAGTTATTGCCGCCATTATAATTCAAACCCCTTGAGCTATGACAGGAGCCATCATCCTAATAATCTCACACGGACTCATCTCATCCGCCCTATTCTGCCTAGCAAACCTAAACTATGAACGAACCCACAGTCGAACTCTTCTTCTGGCCCGCGGAACACAAACAGTCCTACCCCTTATAACCACATGATGACTCCTAACAAACCTATCAAACATGGCCCTCCCGCCATCAATAAATCTATGAGGAGAACTAACAATTATAGTATCACTGTTTAACTGATCCCCATGGACAATCCTTATTACTGGAACAGGGACTATTATTACAGCATCATATACCCTATACATATTCCTAATAACACAACGAGGCCCAACATCACCACACCTGAGCCCACTCTACCCATCACACACACGAGAACACCTATTATTAACTATACACCTCCTCCCAATAGCCCTCCTCATCATAAAACCAGCCATTATCTCAGGGATATTTTCATGTGCGTATAATTTAAAAAAATATTAGATTGTGATTCTAAAAATGAAAGTTAAACCCTCTCTACACACCAAGAAAAGTTAAGAAACACAGAAACTGCTAACTATCTGCCCCTGCGGTTAAAATCCGCAGTTTTCTTACTTTTAAAGGATAATAGTAATCCATTGGTTTTAGGAACCAAAAACTCTTGGTGCAACCCCAAGTAAAAGTTATGAACCCAATACTAATATTTAACTCAGCATTCATTCTCTCCCTTATCATATTAACAATTCCACTGGCTTTGTCTATAATTAAGACACCAAAAACATGGCCGGCCATAGTAAAAAACTTTGTAAAATACTCATTTATAGCAAGCCTGCTACCAACATTAATCTTCTTAAACACCGGACTAGAATCAACAACAATAAATTTCTCATGAATGATGGTATACAATTTTAACATCTCATCAAGCATTAAAATTGACCAGTACTCAGTCTTATTTTCACCAATTGCCCTATTTGTTACATGATCTATCCTGGAGTTCGCAATCTGATACATGCACTCTGACCAAGAAATCAATCGATTCTTCAAATATCTACTAACTTTCCTACTAGCAATAATAATCCTGGTCTCCGCTAACAATATATTCCAACTATTTATCGGCTGAGAAGGCGTTGGAATCATGTCATTTTTGTTAATCGGCTGATGATATTCCCGATCAGATGCAAATACCGCCGCCATACAAGCAGTTATATATAATCGAATTGGAGATATTGGCCTAATCCTAAGTATAGCATGACTGTCTATAAATACAAACTCATGAGAAATACAACAAATATTTATAATATTCAACAAGGAGTCCACAATCCCACTCATAGGCCTAATCCTAGCAGCAATGGGAAAATCCGCCCAATTTGGCCTCCACCCATGACTCCCAGCAGCCATAGAAGGCCCAACACCGGTATCAGCCCTCCTACACTCAAGCACAATAGTTGTAGCCGGGATTTTTTTACTAATTCGATTTCAACCAATAATCGAACAAAACAAAACAATTCTCTCATTCTGCCTATGTATTGGCGCAATTACAACACTATTCACGGCAACCTGTGCCCTAACACAGAATGATATCAAAAAAATTGTAGCATTCTCAACATCAAGTCAGCTTGGCTTAATAATAGTCACAATTGGATTAAACCAACCACAACTGGCTTTCTTTCACATCTGCACACACGCCTTTTTTAAAGCAATATTATTCTTATGCTCAGGGTCCATTATTCACAGCCTAAATGATGAACAAGACATTCGAAAAATAGGGGGACTACAAAAAATAATGCCAACCACCACAACTTGCCTGACAATTGGAAGCCTAGCATTAACAGGAACCCCATACCTCTCAGGATTCTTTTCTAAAGACGCCATCATTGAATCAATAAACACCTCATACTTAAACTCATGGGCACTAATTATAACCCTTGTCGCAACCTCATTTACTGCAGCCTACAGCTTCCGAATTATCTTTTTTTCATCAATAAGCACACCACGACTAACCCCTATATCCCCCATCAATGAAAACAACGACCTGGTAATCAGCCCAATTACACGCCTAGCCTGAGGCAGCATGATCGCAGGCATACTTATTATCAACTGCACCTCCCCAATAAAGACACAAGTGCTCACTATACCAACAACTATAAAACTAACAGCACTTCTAATCACCTTATTAGGCCTATTAGTCGCAATCGACATCTCTATCTTTTCAAACAAACAAAAAACAAGCACTCACACTTTCTCTAACACACTAGCCTTCTTCCCAACAGTACTCCACCGCCTTACACCAAAAGCAAAACTAAACCTTGGACAAAACATCTCAACCCACATTACTGATGCCCTATGATATGAAAAATCTGGCCCAAAGGGACTTTCAAACCAGTTTCTGCCCCCTATCAAAACCACAACAAATCTCCAAACAGGTATACTCAAGATATATATAATAATCTTTATAATCAACATCCTCCTCATTCTCATAACATCTTACAGCCCGTAACGCCCCACGAGACACCCCACGAGTAACCTCCAACACCACAAATAAAGTTAAAAGAAGAGCCCATCCAACTACCACCAACAACAGCCCACCAATAGAATATATAACCCCAACCCCCCCCCAATCTAACCCAACTACCCGAAAATCCGCACAATAACCACTAAACAGGTGAACAATAGAACACTTACAATCAAACAACACCGCCCCAACACCCAAAAAAGCAATATAAACGCACACATAAACCACAACAGACCAGCTACCCCACGCCTCAGGATATGGCTCTGCAGCAAGAGAAGCAGAATATGCAAAAACAACCATTATCCCGCCCAGATAAATTAAAAGTAACACAAGCGACAAAAAAGAAACCCCAAAATCAACTAACAAACAACAACCACTAACAGACGCCAAAACTAAACCAAAAGCAGCAAAATAAGGAGAAGGGTTAGAAGCCACAGCAACTAAACCAACTAACACCCCGACCATAAACAAAAAACTTAAATAAATCATTATTTTTACTCGGGCTCTAACCAAGACCTCTGACCTGAAAAATCAATGTTGTATTCAACTACAAAAACAATGGCCCACACTATACGAAAAACCCACCCACTAATAAAAATTATTAACAACTCGTTCATCGACCTTCCAACACCATCAAACATCTCATATTGATGAAACTTTGGCTCCCTCCTCGGCATTTGCCTCATCACACAAATTGTAACAGGACTATTTCTAGCAATGCACTACACAGCAGACACATACTCAGCATTCTCATCAGTTGCCCATATCTGTCGAGACGTAAATTACGGGTGACTTGTACGAAACATCCACGCAAATGGGGCCTCACTGTTCTTCATCTGCATTTACCTTCACATTGGACGAGGCCTATACTACGGATCTTATATGTTTAAAGAAACATGAAATATCGGCGTAATCTTACTACTCCTAGTCATAGCCACAGCCTTTGTCGGATACGTCCTCCCATGAGGACAAATATCCTTCTGAGGGGCCACAGTTATTACAAACCTGCTCTCAGCAGTCCCGTACATAGGAGACTCACTAGTACAGTGAATCTGAGGGGGCTTCTCAGTAGACAAGGCCACCCTAACCCGATTCTTCGCATTTCACTTCCTATTCCCATTCCTGATCGCCGGAACAAGCATTGTCCACCTATTATTCCTCCACGAAACAGGCTCAAACAACCCAACAGGGGTCACATCAGACGGAGACAAAATCCCATTCCACCCATACTTTTCATACAAAGACATTCTAGGGTTTCTGCTAATACTGCTAACCCTAATATTCATCTCACTATTAACCCCAAACCTTCTAGGAGACCCAGAAAACTTCACCCCTGCAAACCCATTAGTAACTCCCCCGCACATCCAACCAGAGTGATACTTCCTATTTGCTTACGCAATCCTTCGCTCCATCCCTAACAAGCTTGGAGGGGTAATGGCCCTGCTTATATCCATCCTAATCTTAATAATCTTCCCATTACTACATACATCAAAACAGCGAAGCCTGATATTCCGACCAATCTCTCAAATCCTATTTTGATCTATGGTAGCAAACACCCTTATTCTAACCTGAATTGGGGGAAAACCAGTAGAACCCCCATTCATTGAAATCGGACAAATTGCCTCTATCCTATACTTCTCACTATTTATTATCATAATCCCAATAGCAGGGCTACTAGAAAATAAATTAATAAAATGATGCCCGAGTAGTTTAAATAAAATATTGGTCTTGTAAACCAAAGACGAAAAATAACACATTCTTCGGGTGGCCACCCAGGCTACGCCTACACAATAACCAAAAAGCACTGGGCCACACAACCGGGCACCGCCCCAAAACAACCCCCAACTCCCTGGCGAACAAGCTGGAAAGAGTGAGGGCCTTGCTTGTATCCATCTTAACCTTAACAACCCCCTTATTACTACATACATCGAAAAAGCGAAATCTGATATCCTAACCAACTTAGCAAATCCTATCGTGATCCATGGTAGCAAACACCCTTATTCTAACCTGAATTGGGGGAAAACCAGTAGAACCCCCATTCATTGAAATCGGACAAATTGCCTCTATCCTATACTTCTCACTATTTATTATCATAATCCCAATAGCAGGGCTACTAGAAAATAAATTAATAAAATGATGCCCGAGTAGTTTAAATAAAATATTGGTCTTGTAAACCAAAGACGAAAAATAACACATTCTTCGGGTGGCCACCCAGGCTACGCCTACACAACAACCAAAAAGCACTGGGCCACACAACCGGGCACCGCCCCAAAACAACCCCCAACTCCCTGGCGAACAAGCTGGAAAGAGTGAGGGCCTTGCTTGTATCCATCTTAACCTTAACAACCCCCTTATTACTACATACATCGAAAAAGCGAAATCTGATATCCTAACCAACTTAGCAAATCCTATCGTGATCCATGGTAACAAACACCCTTATTCTAACCTGGTTGAATAAACCAGCAAAACCCACGCTCATTAAAATCGGACATTACACCACACCGCATCTCCCAATCACCCCCTAATTACAAAACTTAAAATAAACTAACAACTGGCACCTGACCAGTTTAAACAAACATAGACCCTATAAACAAAATAAAACATACGCCTCAAACGGCCCCCAAGCTCCGCCCACACATCAACCAAAGAGCACTGGACCACACAACCGGGCACCGCCCCAAAACAGCCCCACCCCACATGGCACACACAAATTTTTTCAAGAGGGAAAGATTTTCACTTCCGCCATTGGCACCCAAAGCCAAAATTCTCGGGCCTAAACTACCCCTTGTACTTGTTTTCCTAAGATCAGAGTAGCGCGGAGGACATATTATGTTTATAGTACATTAATTGACTTGCCACATGGCTAGTGTTTTAGTATTAACAGGATCCATAACCTGATTTTCAGGCGAGAAACCACCAACCCGCCCCTAACGACCCCCGTTCCAAAATTTCCAGGACCTCAATTGTAGAGTGTTTTACGTTTATTTTCAACAGCTGGTTTGAATCTATGGACAAACCTAGTAGAGTTTCTATCATTTATCTTTAAGAGGCCTCTGGTAAAATGCTTTCAATATCGTCGTACCCTTGACCCCGCATAACTGTTTTGGATTGCATTTGGTATTTTTTTCTCTCTGTGAGGTCAATGCCCCATACAGTCTTGAGCCGGCACACCTGGGCCTAAATCTGAACATACACTGCAAATGTATATTTAACAGATACTGAGTGGGGCGCATAATATTCATGTTATTTAGACATAATAATTTTTTCCCTCTAAAGCAAGAGACATATTCTTTTTCCTGTTTCCCCCCGGAGCTAGTTTTTCTAAGAATACTTATTTTGAATATTATCTAATTCTATTTTTTGGTTAACCCCCCCACCCCCAAATGTTAGTCTCATCAGTATCTACAACTCTTTAGTCAACCCCCGAAACTAAAAAGACCTTAATACTTACGACATTAGGTTTATGCTAGAAAAATACTACTTTTTTAAAGATTTTTTGATTATTATTACAGTGTTACACTGTAA